AGAGCTAAAATTGATTATTGCTCCTATACAGTTCGAACTATCTACGGGGCATTAGGCATAAAAATTTGGATATTTGCAGACGCGGATTAATGGTCCTTTTTTTTTTCGTTCAATCAAAAATGAGCAATTCTTATTCTTTTACAATTCTCATTCTTATAATTTCTAATTCTATAGGGTTGAATAAAAATTCGATTGACCATTTGGTATAATTGCTATGCTTAGTGTGTGACTCGTCGGTTTTTTATTTAGTTTAGGATTACGTTAGGATTCAAAAAACACAAAACCAGCCCATAGTCTGAACTAATAACTATACAACTAATAACCAGCTCATTGCTTCGTATTATTTAGATCCAAGGTACCAGTCATTATATGATGTATCGATCATATCGTTGTAGCAACTGAAATCCATTTTTTTTACAAAATAAAAAAAATAAATAAAAAACAAATCAATCAGACCATAGGTTGTGAAGAGAAAATAAAGAGAGATGTAGAAAGAGAAGGGAGAGAGAAAGAAAGAAGAGAGAAAAACAATGATATAGGATTCCAATATGTATGGTCTATGAATCATCTCATAACATAAAACAAAAGGTAGTGAGTGTAATAAAGCATCAATACGGATTCGTCCACAAAATAATTAGATGAATCCGGTTCAGTTCATAACAAAAAAATCAAGAGCGTCGAGTCAATAAAGACTGAGGGGATTGACTCAGTAAAAAATGAATTTAGAAGCTCCATTACAGAATTCGGGCCTAGCCATTAATCGAGAAGCGATGGGAACGACGGAACCTGTGACTGCAGAAGATTCTATTGAAAACGAATCCTAATGATTCATTGGGTGGGATGGCGGAATGAACCAATTCAGTTCTTCTGAAAAGTCATAGAATGACTCTACGAATGAAACAGATAGTGAAAGAGTAAATATTCGCCCGCGAAACACTTATTTAGTGGTTTATTGTATTGCAAAGTATTGGGCAATTCAATATAAAAAAATGAAGATTCATTAATGAATAAAAAAAAACATTCTATCTATAATAGATATTTAGATAGAATTGTATCTACAAGCAAGATATAAAACTTCCTACGTGACAGATTAGATTCGATCTAAACAAATCCCATGCATGATTCAGTGTATTATTCATTAAGTACATGTACATCTCTAATATATTGAATCATGAATCATTTAATTCGCGAGGAGCTGGATGAGAAGAAACGCTCATGTCCGGTTCTGCAGTAGAGATGGAATTGAAAAGCAACCATCAACTATAACCCCAAAAGAACCAGATTCCGTAAACAACATAGAGGAAGAATGAAAGGAATATCTTATCGAGGCAATCGTATTTGTTTCGGTAGGTACGCTCTTCAGGCACTTGAACCCGCTTGGATCACATCTAGACAAATAGAAGCCGGGCGACGAGCAATGACACGATATGCGCGTCGTGGTGGAAAACTATGGGTACGAATATTTCCAGACAAACCTGTTACCGTAAGACCTACAGAAACACGTATGGGCTCGGGGAAAGGATCTCCCGAATATTGGGTATCTGTCGTTAAACCGGGTAGAATACTTTATGAAATGAGTGGAGTATCAGAAATTGTAGCCAGAGAAGCTATTTCAATAGCTGCGTCCAAAATGCCTATACGGACTCAATTCGTTATTGCGGGGTAGGAATGTGGAACCAAAGGAAAGAGGTGTGATGAAAACAAGCAACCAACCGCGAGTTTATTTATTTCTGAACAAACAATATTTCTTTTTTTTTCTTCGCCCTTTGCTTTGCATTGAAAAAAAAAAGATTCAAAAAAAAATAAAATGATATGATTCAACCTCAGACCCTTTTAAATGTAGCGGACAACAGCGGGGCTAGAGAATTAATGTGTATTCGAATCATAGGAACTAGTAATCGCCGATACGCTCATATCGGTGACGTTATTGTTGCTGTAATCAAAGAAGCAGTACCCAATATGCCTCTACAAAGATCAGAAGTGATCAGAGCTGTAATTGTACGTACATGTAAAGAACTCAAACGTGACAACGGTATGATAATACAATATGATGACAATGCAGCAGTTGTCATTGATCAAGAAGGAAATCCAAAAGGAACTCGAGTTTTTGGTGCGATCGCTCGGGAATTGAGACAGTTGAATTTTACTAAAATAGTCTCATTAGCTCCTGAGGTATTATAAATACTAATAGACGAGACCATTATATAGTAGGATTTAGGATATCTGAAATAGATTCAATCAAATTTAGTAGTAGATTTTGTCTCACGCATATACCTTTAATAATTCATTTTAATAATTCATAAAAAAGAAGCAGAGCATGTTGATTATATCAAAACTCGTAGACACCAATACTTATAGTTCGTCATGGGTAAGGACACTATTGCTGACCTAATAACTTCTATACGAAATGCTGACATGGATAAAAAAGGAACGATTCGAATAGCATCCACTAATATCACCGAAAATATTGTTAAAATACTTCTACGAGAAGGCTTTATCGAAAACGTGAGAAAACATCGGGAAAGCAACAAAAATTTCTTGGTTTCAACTCTGCGACATAGAAGGAATAGGAAAGGACAATATAGAACTATTTTAAAACGTATCAGCCGACCCGGTCTACGAATCTACTCCAACTATCAACGAATTCCTAGGATTTTAGGTGGAATGGGGATTGTAATTCTTTCTACTTGTCGAGGTATAATGACAGACCGCGAGGCTCGACTAGAAGGAATCGGTGGAGAAATTTTGTGTTATATATGGTGATCCTTCTAATATCCCAATTGCATCCGTAACTTCCTATTTGTTTTGTGCAAAAAAGAAGAAGGGCGGATTGTCTAATATCACTCCTCCTCCATTAGTTGATACTTCAAGGGGGTTATCTGGAATGAAAGAACAAAAATTGATTCATGAAGGTTTAATTACTGAATCACTTCCCAATGGTATGTTCCGGGTTCGTTTAGATAATGAGGATCTGATTCTAGGTTATGTTTCAGGAAGGATCCGACGTAGTTTTATACGGATACTACCAGGCGATAGAGTCAAAATTGAAGTAAGTCGCTATGATTCAACCAGAGGACGTATAATTTATAGACTCCGCAACAAAGATTCGAACGATTAGATTAGGTAGCTTTTTCAACATTCCTTTCGTGGGGATACAATTCGAGGGTCCAAATTTCAAGAGACTTATTTTCTTCCAAGGAATAGATTCGGAATTAAGATAAGGAATGACAAATATGAAAATAAGGGCCTCCGTTCGTAAAATTTGTGAAAAATGTCGACTGATCCGTAGGCGGGGACGAATTATTGTAATTTGTTCCAACCCGAGGCATAAACAGAGACAAGGATAATCTTTCTCAAAAGGACCCAATGCACAGCACAAATAAAAGATCTGTTTTGACATGAAATGGATATATCCGTATATCTCTGACTCATATTTATGAGATGATAAAATATGGCACAATCTAGAGCAAGAATTGGTTTACGTAGGAATGGACGAATTGGTTCACGTAAGACTGGACGTAGAATACCAAAAGGAGTTATTCATGTTCAAGCAAGTTTCAACAATACCATTGTAACGGTTACAGATATACGGGGTCGGGTGGTTTCGTGGTCTTCCGCCGGTACTTGTGGATTTAGGGGAACAAGAAGAGGAACACCCTTTGCTGCTCAAACCGCAGCGGGAAATGCTATTCGTACAGTGGTCGATCAGGGTATGCAACGAGCAGAAGTCATGATAAAAGGTCCCGGTCTCGGAAGGGATGCAGCATTACGAGCCATTCGTAGAAGTGGTATACTATTAAGTTTTGTAAGAGACATAACCCCTATGCCACATAATGGATGTCGACCTCCTAAAAAACGACGGGTGTAGAACGACGAATTTAAAGAATTTCAAGAGAAATAAATGATTTAATGATCTGATCAAATAATATTACTATGCTTCGAGAGGAAGTAGAAATATCTATTCGGACACTACAGTGGAAGTGTGTTGAATCGAGAGCAGACAGTAAGCGTCTTTATTATGGACGTTTTATTCTGTCTCCACTTATGAAAGGTCAAGCCGATACGATAGGCATCGCGATACGAAGGGCTTTGCTTGGAGAAATAGAAGGAACATGTATAACACGTGTAAAATCTGAAAAGATACCACATGAATATTCTACCATAGTGGGTATTGAAGAATCAGTACATGAAATTTTAATGAATTTGAAAGAAATTGTATTACGAAGTAATCTGTATGGAACTTGCGACGCATCTATTTGCGTTAAGGGTCCTAGATGCGTAACTGCTCAAGATATCATCTCGCCACCTTCTGTGGAAATCGTTGATACTACACAGCATATAGCTAGCCTGACGGAACCAATTGATTTTTGTATTGGATTACAAATCGAGAGGAATCGCGGATATCGTACGAAAACACCAAACAACGCTCAAAATGGAAGTTATCCTATAGATGCCGTATTCATGCCTGTTCGAAATGCGAATTATAGTATTCATTCCTATGGGAATGGGAATGAAAAACAAGAGATACTTTTTCTCGAAATATGGACGAATGGGAGTTTAACTCCTAAAGAAGCACTTCACGAAGCCTCCCGTAATTTGATTGATTTATTTATCCCTTTTCTACATGCGGAAGAACAGGACATAAATTTTGAGGACAATCAAAAAAAGGCCACTTTACCCCTTTTTACCTTTCATGATGGATTGGCTAAACTAAGAAAAAACAAAAAAGAAATAGCATTGAAATGTATTTTTATTGACCAATCAGAATTGCCTTCCAGGACCTATAATTGCCTCAAAAAGTCCAATATACATACATTATTAGACCTTTTGAATAAGAGTCAAGAAGATCTTATGAAAATTGAACATTTTCGCATAGAAGATCTAAAACAGATATTGAACATTCTACAAAAGCATTTCGTAATTGATTTACCGAAAAATCATTTTTCAATTTGAAATCCATTGCATTGGGCGGATTTCATCTTCATTTTCTTTTTTTCTAA